TTCTGATCCTAGAAAACGTCCGAAAAAACCTGCTACGGAACTACCGAGCAGGGGCAAAAATACGAGAAGTAGATACATAATTTCGAGTGTGATCAGACAACCAAAAATCAGACAATGACAGAGCGGCCCGTGATTGAGTGGATAGGTGCTCAATGGAACAATTATAGTGGCACATGACACGATTTCTACTTCCTTCTAAAAAGCATGATCATACCTATGTTATGATCATCACATAGAAAGCGGTCGAAGTCGAACCGACGAACAAAAGGCAAATTCCAACTTATAAATGCCAGCCCACTCTTTCGTATTCAAGTAATCTCTTACAAAATAGTGAAAAACCTTTTGACTTTGAAATGAAAAAACAGAAAAAGCGAACTTTCACGTTCGAGAAAGATGTTGATTAAAGTAGATTCGGGAGTTGATGCGCTCGTCTCAGCTCTAACTTGGCTCCATATCAATCAATGAGTTCAATTTCAAGTTTCTTGATTGCACTCGCATACTAAAAAGCTCCTGTATAAAGCGAAAGCCCTCGGAGCAGAGGAAACTCGCGCATGTAAGCTCCTGACCGCTTCCAACGTTCTGCAAAAAGACCTTCTTAACTAGACGAGGTGAGAAGGTCTTTTATATGACCAATATATGACCAAGGCCTTGTCACGAGCTTGATTTGAACCCGCACCTCTGGGCAAAGGAAATACATACCCACCGAACCACCCAGACCGCCCCTCTACTGCTTGACTGCTCGACTTAGCTATTGAATGGTATGGAATCGGACTTCAAAGCCTTAAAGAGAAAGCTTTAGCAAGGGTAGGAGTGACTACTTACGCCAGCCCCTGACGAGCTTACCAGAACCTTCTCCCGAAACAAGAAGAGTTTGACTTGGACATGATATGAAGAGCCTTTAGGTTTAGATGAAGAACGCCCTACTAATACAAGTCAAGGAGAGGAAAGGACTCAAGACCCCGAGACAACAAAGGGTGAAGGTACTACATATAAGCCTTAAATCCCAACATTTGGCTTGATATGCTTTCTCTTCCATTTCTTGATATAGAGATTCTCTTTTTTCTTTTTTAAGCCATGAAGAACGAGAGAGGATAACAGGGGGTCAAAGTGACGAGACACCGGGATCGCGTCGCCTTTCGACACCAATCAAAGTCATTTCTGATGAGGAGGAGGCAACGAGCTTACCTTATTATTAGAGAAAGGAGAAAGAATGGGGGGATAATCCATAAGATCTGGTTCTCTAATGTTGATTCTGAATCTGGCTAAATTCTTTTTTTTTGATTGATTGCCTTTTTTTTCAAAGAAAGATCCCCCGAAGAGGAATTCCATTGAGAGGCAATCATCACGTCTTTCTCCCGAGGGCATGGTCCCCCCAGAAAGAATGTATTTCAGTCAATTTCGTTGGCTAGGCAGCCTTCTCCTCTGTTGTTCCTTCTAACATTGGAAATCAAATCAAACAATTGGAAGCATTGAGGTTCATTCGCATAGTCAGAAGGGAAAGACGGCCGAGGATCGTAGATTCGACCGCGGAAGCAGAAAAGAGATGTTTGTTGTTGACTTCCAGCTGCCTATTCAGCTCTATGAAACTGAATTCTTCTCATAAGACTATCTACTGGAAAATCCTAAGAGTAGAAAGATAAAACAGCGCTCGCTGAAAGGAGATTCTCAAGAGATTTTGGAGTGTATGAAATATTAAAGACTTGCATGCAGGCCTCATAGCAAGCCTTTAATTCGAGCGATCCACTTTCCAATTCTTATAAAATCTTGCTTGTAATCAGAGGAGAGATTCTCAATTCTAGAGAAAAGCAAGGTTTGGAACCCATGCGATACGCCTTTCTCCGTAAGCCTAGAAGCAAGTCAAGCGGTAAGAAAACCCATATCCGTTTCGTCTTTTTTTGATGATATCGTCAAATAAGATAAAAGAGGTCAGGGACAGGTGTCTTTGATATGCGATATCCGATACTCTTTCTCAAGTAGGTCTTATATTTCCGGTATGCGATGCGATATGCGTCCTTTTCGAACAGGCTATATTGCTTGATATCTCTGTCCTTTCCGTCCTCCCGGCTAGGTGAATCAATCTATCCTTCTTTCTAAGCAGGCGGAAAAAGGGTGTCTTAGAATTTCTTCTTAAGATTTTCTTCTTCTTTCTTTTGATTTTCTTTAGAGAGATTTCACTTTCCCATAAAGTCATATTCTTCCTTCAGTGAATTTCGGGTGTCCCCCTTTGTAGGTTTTCCCTTGCCCTACTTCTAAAGATAGATAGAAAAGGTTGGAGATCAATCCTTCCGCACATGCCACTTTAGGATTCAAAAAAAGGCTTCAAGCTCAGCAAGGTGATAGCTGCTATATGTTGAGTGCTGTTGGCTTTGTGTGCTTTCCCGCTAGTCTTTTTTATGGGTCAATATATGTACTCGCCGTGTCAATATCTATCTGACTTCTTGCACAGGTACTCGTACTGCAGGCATTATTCGGTAATGGAAAATGTGCCTGACTTAGGTAACTCAAGTCCACACAAATCAATACAACCCAAAGCAATTCACCTTTAGCTTTAATCAGATAGGATAGGGGCTCCAGTTCTTTATGGTTTGGGAAGTTTTCTTTCAGGGAAAAGAAAGCCCACTTCTTAGAATAGGAAGGGCTTCTTGCTTTCGAGTTGTTTTCGGGGGAGGCAACTCTTGTTCTTCTTTCCTAGGGTACGTCCGAAGGGAGACGACAAAGCGTATTAGTTGATTGAGCTTTGCTTGATATCGCTGTTCCAGCCAATCAAGTTGTAAAAGAAAGAATCATAGTCTTTTAGTTATATTACTTTCACATGATAGAGTGATTTTTTGAATATGCCGTAGTGTGCCCCCCTTCTTTCTCAAAGTCAAGTTTCTCGCTTTTTTAGTAAAGCTTTACTGAGTTTACGAGGTGAAGGCGCGAAGGAAGCCGCTTTACCTTGTTTACCTCTCAAGTTCTTAAATTCGAAGGAGGTTCTTTCAATGGTTTCAGATTCTCGGCTTAGGAGGAAATAGGAGGAGCATTTTGTCAACGTCTTGCAGGAAGCATTTCTTAAACCCATCTTGGACCATATCCCCATTCTCCTAGCCAAGCCCTTGAACCTGGTCTAATAGTAGAGAAGGCCATCCCATCCCCTTTCCAATTTGAAAAGATGTGTCTGGAGGATGAAGGTTTTCTAGAAAAAGTGGCTTCTTGGTGGTTCTTCCTTTTCTTCTCCAGTAGCATCTTCTATAAAGATAAAGAAAGCTTTCCTTGCTTGGCGCTTTCCGAAAACGATCAAGGCAGGGATTGGAGGTAGTCATCTATCGCGACAATGGATCAACCCGATTTCCAAGCTAGAAGAAATTCACTCAAATTCAAACTTGGAAAGAGAGATCTCGCTCAAAAAAGTAGAACCCCAACCATTCTCCTTATGGAAACCGCTTGTCACCGGGATCAGCCAGTTGCCCTTTCATTTTGCTTCGGCAATAGATCAAAATAGAGGCAACAAAGCCACCCTACTTAGATTTAGATCCCCGGATCGCGTTCTTGGATTAGCGGACGACACAGGACAAAGTAGTCGTAAAAGGACATTCGGCTTATCAGAGGCAATGGTCTTCGCCTACGTCAAAGACAGCCGATTCGATTCGTCCTACTAACATGTCTTCTGCTGGGATTGGGTGTCTGGGTCAGAAGTGGATGTCTCACTGGTTTAGGCCCGACGAGATTCTCATCAAAGTTCGGGAGTCTCAACCTGAATACCTCACCGGAAGGTGAAAGATGAGCCACATTCAGCGAAGAGTTGCAGGTCTGTGTCCCCTTAATGCATTCTAAATTGCAAGGTAAATGACAAAGATCAACTTTAAGGGTAGATTTTTAGCTAAGAATTGATCGTTATAGAGACTTCTAAATTGTGTGTTTGGTGCAGGCTTGCTTTTGAAGGCTTGAGGGGCCTCAAGCAGTGCAAGAGTATACATTGCTAGAGGAGAGCCGTTTGGGGGCACCCAAGCTTTGCAGCCACTTGCGGCAGAATTTCAAAATCGAGTGAGTAGGGAGATGTTGAGTCGGAATGGAATATAGTTTGACACAAAATCGTCTGTTTACAGCAAATCTCCTGTGTGAGGAGAGGAAGAAAGCTGAGTAGAGTGCTTGGTCTCCTAGCTTGTCTGCCAGTGAGAGTCATGCCTTCCATTTTCTCTTTCACTCTGTCAGTCAGTCATTCATTCCTCCCAGCTTTCCGTTCTTATTGTCCCGAAAGCATTTCTTTCATAGAACGACTTGCCCGTAGGTCGTAATGCTACGAAGAAGTTGTTTGGTAAGCCTGTCTCTTATTTATAGAAAGTAGCCTGTCTGCGGTCACTCTATCTTTCGCTGTCCAAGGGGCAATGCGAGCACGAATCTGACTGGCTTCTTGAGTCTTCTTATTAGTCTTCTTTCTTAGTAAGCGCTGAAAGGCAGGCATCCAAAAAAGCCTTCCACCTCTTGTTTTCTACTTTTGCTTTTTCTAAAGATCTGGAACTTTGCACACTTGGAACCCGATTCTGAGGAAGAATGAATTGTCGGGTTGGATTTGTAGGGTGCCAATAAAGATTCCAGGGGTGCCAGGCGAGCACAAAGACTGACTAGGGACGGACGGAAGGGACTGAGCCCAGCACTGACCGAAGCATAAGAGCTACTGACTTTCGGCTAGTATGAATATGAATGATAGGAGTAGAAGTCTTGGGGTAGTGAGTATGTTACGAATGCGCTGACTGTCTGTGATCAAGATAATATCCTAGCGAGCCAAGCATGCCCGAACCAACTTACCCAACCTTACCCTGACCTTCTGACCTTAATGACTGGGATTACTATGACTGGCTGAGGTTAGGAAGCGGGGAAAGTCTAGCCTCTTCAAGAAATCACAGGCTTAGTGAAATCAGAAAGGGAGGGTTAATTGCCTTCTTTCTTTTAGAACTTAAAAAGGACGAAAAGTGATGGAGAGGGCATTTTGCCAATTGACATTGACTTGAGCAAGAAAGACT